TTCCCCACATTTATTTGTTCTATTTCCTGCTTACTTATGTCTAGTATCTAGTCAAATTTGACTAGAAAAGCTATTGATGCATTTTCAACATTTGCATTGAATTTGGCATTTGGCAATAGTAAGAGTAAGATAGTAACACGACCCCAATTTGGAGAAAAAACACAGAAAGAAGGGATAAAGTCGAAGAGTCTTCTTCTTTACAATCCACATACTATAAACTAAGAATACGATACAAGGTATTCCCGGAATCTTGTAGAAAAAGATATAAGCAAACGTTTTTCGTAATTTGATTTTTTTATTACAGAAACTCCCCCAATTTTGACAAGCTTGATGTCGATAAATCCGCAAGCCTAGAAATTCATTTCGGACAATTGAACCTTCTCGAACTGTTTCTTTTTAAGAACCAAAAATATCTGTGCCAAAATAACAGATGCCAAGAAGAACAAAAGGCCCTGCACACGTAATGGATCTTGAAGTACTATTTCCGCATCTCCCTGACCAAATCCGCCCACGTTAGGATTACTCGTCAACGGTTGGTCCAATTTGATAGATTCGCCTTCTGAAACAAGAATCTCTGGTCCGGGAGGAATAATATCAACCACTTGATGTCCGTCTGATGGATCCGCTATGGTTATTTCGTACCCCCCTTTTTCTTTTCGGATAATTTTGTTTACTATACCTGCTCCGGTAGCATTATAAACTGTATTGTTACTTTTATTCCCGTCGGGATAAATCTGACCCCTTCCCCTATTTCCGCCTACGTATATAGGATATTTTAAGAAGTGAACCTCTTTCTTAGAAAGTGGGTCCGGAGAAAGAACAGGAAAGGTAATTTCACTATATTTCTGACCCGGAACAGGGCCTATCACAAGAATATTTTTTTTATTCGGGCGGTAACTTTGAAAAGACAGATTTCCTATCTTTTCTTTCATCTCGGGAGAAATACGATCGGGAGGAGCTAATTCAAACCCCTCCGGTAAAATAAGAACAGCGCCCACATTCAAAGCCCCCTTTTTCCCATTAGCAAGAACTTGTTTCAATTGCATATCATAGGGAATTCGAACAACCGCTTCAAATACAGTATCAGGAAGTATCGCTTGTGGAACCTCAATATCTACGGGCTTATTAGCTAAATGGCAATTGGCACATACAATACGACCCGTCGCTTCGCGGGGATTTTCATAACCCTGCTGTGCAAAAATGGGATATGCGCTTGAAATGGATGTCCAAGTTATGACATAGATCATCAGCGATACAGAAATGGATCGAGTAATCTGTTCCTTGATCCAAGAAAAAGTTTTTCTAGTTTGCATGGTCCAATCATTGATCCTGAAAATTTTGACAATAAATTGGGTAGGTCACTAATCTAGTTCCCTATCCCCGATTCTGCTTTTTACTAGAATAAGTTGACTGGACTATTATCCAAGATGAATCTCTGGGATGAGTATAAATAGAAAGAGTCAATATGATTTTGAATACTTTGCTTATCTACAATTACAAAGTCACAAAGATTATAATTCGATTCATAGCCGCGGATCATCTTTCAATCATTCATTGAATGATAAATCACTACAAGTGATGGAGATAGGCGATTTAAATAAAAGAAAAGCCAATATTTAAAAATAGTATCGATAATGACTGGAATAGTCGAAACAAGAACAGATAGAATTTGTTCATTATGAACAAATCCAAAATCTTTGTAGACCGAGCCAATCATTAGTTCCCAAACATGGGGTGAATGGAATCCGACCCAAAAATCGACTAATAAAAGAATAGAAAAAGCTTTTATTGTGTCACTTAAGTTATATAGGAATTCCTGCGCCCAAGAATTCAGAATAACAAGTTCTTCAGTACCCAAAATAGAATAACCGCTTAAAATAACGAAACAGATTATATTTGTCGAGAAGTGCAAAATCATATGTATATGGCCCTCGTTGTGTATCGTGATTAATTGAATCGTTTCTTTGTGGATTCCTATACGCGGGTTTTGGAGATGTGTCTCCGAGCATTCCTTGATCATTTCGTCTAAGAGGAAGAGTTCCTCTAACTCTATGAATTTTTCTAGAATACTCTTTTCTTGACTTTCATTCAAAAAGATTTCGGATTGACTAGTATTCCACCAATTGGTAACCCAAGATTCTAAACTTTTAGTAACTGAGAGAGAAATACACCAGGGCAAAAAAACGAGAGATGCAAGATATAAAAGAGGAGTGAATGCTTTCTTTTTTTCCATTTTTCCATCTGTGAATTAGTAATCAACCCACTTGTTGATTTTGTGCGATCTAATCTTTATCTCATGCATGAGTTCTATTACAAGGTATAGAACCGATGAATCTATTCATTGTTTTTTATTTGTGATTTTGCGGTGAGTTTTAAAATCTAGAAACAATACAGAAATAGACTAAGAATTCACTTCAAATTTCGAATGAGTAAATCACAAAATATATTTTGTGATTACTTTTTTTATTTTTTATTAGTGAATTGAAATATGCAGGTTTTCCATACACATAAAAGACCAGAAAAAAGATTTTATAATCTTTTATGTGTACGTCTATTTTAAATCTAGAAACAATACAGAAATAGACTAAGAATTCACTTCAAATTTCGAATGAGTAAATCACAAAATATATTTTGTGATTACTTTTTTTATTTTTTATTAGTGAATTGAAATATGCAGGTTTTCCATACACATAAAAGACCAGAAAAAAGATTTTCTAATCTTTTATGTGTACGTCTACTTTGGCTCAAATGGGCGTTCTGAAGAAACTTCAGTTTAAGTGATGGTAGATAAAAAGCAGTTTTTTGTTTTTCCCTCCTGCTAAGAAAGACTTCATCAGCCCATTTCTCAAAATACTTCAATTGGTACACGCAAGAAATAGGCCAATTCAGCAGCTTTTTGTTCCATTTCCCGTGGAGTCAAATTCTCATCAGTACGAGTCAAAGGAATAGCCCCCTGGCCTCTGATGTCCATATAAAGGACACGACGAGCATAAATACCCTCTTTAACTTCTATTCTAATTGACTGAATATTTTTTATAAGGAATCGGAGACAGATGCGACGATTTTTTCCAGGAAATCCCCACCGAAAAATACATACTATGCCTTCTTTTCTATCGAATCGATCATAACCACTACCTACATTCCAGGAAATTGTACACCACAAATAGGAACTAATAAAGAGACCTGCAATCCCATAGAAAGACATCACGAGCCCTTGTGGAAAAAAAAAAATTTCCTGAGACGGAACTAAAGATGTAAAATTTCTACCAAAATAACTGGAAGTTCCAACCAATAAGAACCCTAATGAACCTAAAAAAAGGATAGTGGCCCAGCAGAAATTACTTGTTTTTCGAGACCCCGTTATAGATTCTATCCATATATGTTCTGATCGACAACTCATACTTGATCCGGTTGCATTTTATTGGAATTGAGAGAATATCCAAAAGTCATTTGACTTGACTCTTTTTGTTTCCGAAGTAACTCTCATCAACTCGCACTAGGTTGATGTGAACCTTTAGGAGTAATTCATCAAATTGCTTAGATCTAAAATAATAACATACCCCCTCCTTTTCTCGTATGATCTCACTATAGATATCGACATACATCTAGATACGCCGACTTTTTCGTTCGGCCATCTGCCAATCTGGATCTTTTTGAAAAGAACTCAAATTCATTTATTCATACATCATCTTTCTGCAAGCAAAAGACTTTTTCCAATTTTTCCTTTCATTTTAATCTTCGATGGAAGCCATATGTTACACCCTATAAATCTACTAAATAGATATATCTGTCTTATAATACGAGTCTAAGTCCAAAAATGGATAAGATTGAGTCCTACTGGATTTAAACAATCTTATTTTTTTGAACATGAAGAGATAAAGAAGCCATTGCAATTGCCGGAAAAACTAGGCCCACTAAAGGCACAAAAACAGAGGGGAGGTTGAAAGCTGTCATAGAATGGGTACCTCAATTTACTATTTGTACCTGTTATTATTATTTGATAAGTTATAATAATTATAATTAAGAGTTGGAATTATGAAATTATTAACGAATAATAATTTCATTTATGAATTAGTGTTTATGAAATGAGAATTTGAATTGGTATAGATTTCAGTATATACCTAAGAGAGTATATACTAGACTTATTCATCTTTCCACATCACAAATATATATGAAAATATACTTATTCATCTTTCCACATCACAAATATATATGAAAATATTTTTGTTTTCTTCTTTTTTTCTCGTCTTTTGCTCTTGTCTCCTAATTGCAATTTAATTTTAGAGACAGTTTCTTACAAATTATCGAGAGACTCGTTAGACTCCGACCCAACAGCGATTCTGAGTCAAAATAAGATTCTCGAGAGAGAAAGCTAGAAAACTCTATGTCTATCTTTCTTTATTTGAATTTGAATTATATATAGATCGTAAGGCGAGAGTAGTAAATTTATTTGAGTAGAGCCAATATAATATAATAATATAACTGAAAAAAAAAAAAACTCAACTAAATGTTAATGTTGTCGATTGAGTTTTGATTCAAAGAAAACAAACTATGGGCCTGAAATAACTCATTCAAAATACTTTTTAAAGTCTTACGTGGTACAACTAGATCGAATAAACCCTTATCGAATAAATATTCTGTCTCTTGTGAACCTTCAGGTACTTCTTTATTCAATGTTTGTTCAATTACCCTTTTACCCGCAAATGCAATATAGGCGTTGGGTTCGGCAACAATGAGATCTCCCAACATACCAAAACTGGCTGTCACCCCACCAGTAGTAGGAGATGTAAGGATTGATATGTAAAATAACTTTTGATTTGTTTGAAACTGATATAAAGAAGAAGATATTTTAGCCATTTGCATCAAGCTCAAACTTCCTTCTTGCATGCGTGCCCCCCCCGAAGCACACACTATAATAAGAGGTAGAGATTGATTAGTAGCGTACTCAATCAACCGGGTTATTTTCTCACCCACTACGGATCCCATACTACCCCCCATAA